GACATTAAAGAGTAAGAACTCTATGGACCTTGCGCCCCGAATTCGAGGCGCAAGGTCCATAGAGTTCTTACTCTTCCAACGAGACTTTTATTCATTCCATAACATAAACGTTCAAAAATTTTCTAGTCAACATAGTCACACCACACAAATTCGGATTGAAAAAAAGGGGGCTAGGGGTCAAATCAAAAAAATCGTATTCTTTGCAACCCACACGCCAGTATGCTAGTATATTATTAGCGATGGAATACAAGTAATTCCAAATAGCTTGAAGAAAAACAGTATAAACAAAGCAAGCAAAAGGCTTTTCATTATTTATTATTATTTTTTACCATACCATACATAATTGCATCGATCAACAAGAAGTTTAGTATTTTTATCAACTTAATGTTTCGAAATACATGGCTCTAGAAATTCATTTCGGACAATTGAACCTTCTCAAACTGTTTCTTTTTAAGAACCAAAAAGATTTGTGCCAGAATAACAGATGCCAAGAAGAAAAAAAGACCTTGGACACGTGATGGGTCTTGAAGTACTATTTCTGCATCTCCCTGACCAAATCCACCCACATTGGGATTACTCGTTAATGGTTGATCAAGCTTGATGGATTCGCCCTCTGAAACAAGAAGTTCTGGTCCCGGAGGTATAATATCAACGACTGAGTGTCCATCTGATGCATCCGCTATGGTTATTTCATACCCCCCTTTTTCTTTACGTACTATTTTGCTTACTATACCCGATGCTGTCGCATTATAGACTGTATTGTTACTCTTGCTCCCATCGGGATAAATCTGACCCCTTCCCCTATTCCCGCCCACGTATATAGGATATTTTAAGAAGTAAACGTCTTTCTTAGTAACGGGGTCCGGAGACAAAATAGGAAAAGTGATTTCGCTATATTTCTGACCAGGAACAGGACCTATCACAAGAATATTTTTTTTAGTAGGACGATAAATCTGAAAAGAAAGATTGCCCATCTTTTCTTTCATTTCCGGGGAAATACGATCGGGGGGGGCTAATTCGAATCCCTCAGGTAAAATAAGAACGGCCCCTACATTCAAAGACCCCCTTTTCCCATTAGAAAGAACTTGTTTCAGTTGGATATCATAAGGAATTCTAACAACCGCTTCAAATACAGTATCAGGAAGTACCGCTTGTGGAACCTCAATATCCACGGGCTTATTAGCTAAATGACAATTAGCGCATACAATACGCCCAGTCGCTTCTCGTGGATTTTCATAACTCTGTTGTGCAAAAATGGGATATGCATGTGAAATAGATGCCCGAGTTATTACATATATAAATATAATGATCGATACGGAAATGGATCGAGTCATCTGTTCCTTTATCCAAGAAAAGATATTTCTATTTTGCATGGTCCAATCATTGATCCCGAAAATTTCTACAATAAATTGGGTAGGTTGCTAGTAGAGTTCCCTATCCACGATTCTGCTATTTTACTGGAATCCAGGAGGAATTTCCTGTATGGGTAGAAACATAAAGAATGAGTAAAATTTTAAATTGAATGGTTTGTTTATGTACGAAGTAAAAAAAATTATGATTAGATTCATATCAGCAGATCATTCTTTAGTCATTCATTGAATGATAAATCACTACAAGTGATGGAGATACACGATTTAAATAACGGAAGATCCAATATTTTATAATTGTATCTAGAATGACTGGAAAGGTGGAAACAAGACCGGATATAATCTGATTATTATGAGAAAATCCAAAATCCTTGTAGACAGAACCAATCATTAGTTCCCAGCCGTGAGGCGAGTGGAATCCGATACATAAATCAGTTAATAAAAGAATAGAAAAAGCCTTTATTGTGTCGCTTAAGTTATAGAGAAATTCCCGAACCCAAGAATTAATAATAACAAGTTCTTCATTACCCAGAATAGAATAACCGCTTAGAATAGCGAAACTTATTATATTTATCGAAAAATGGAAAATAGTATGGATATGACCCTCATTGTACATCTTGACCAATTGTATCGTTTCTTTGTGTATTCCTATACGAAGCTTTTGTATATGTGTATCCGGGTACTCCTTTATCATTTCGTCCAAAAGGAAGAGTTCTTCTAATTCTATGAATTTTTCTAGAACGTTCTTTTCTTGAATATCATTCAAAAAAACTCCGGATTGCCCATCATTCCACCAATTAGTAACCAAAGATTCCATACTTTTATTAAATGAAAGAGAAATCCACCAGGGCAAAAAGACTATAGATGTAAGATATAGAAGGGGGTTGAATGCTTTCCTTTTTGGCATTTTTAATCTGTGAATTGTTAATAAAACCGCCTCATTCCTCGACTCTATCCAATCTGATATTTCCATAAAGCATAAGTTCTATAACCTATAGCAAGGTATTGAATCCATAGACCTATTCCCTTTTAAAATTGATTGGTTAGTCCTTGAATCTGGAAACAATATTTTGTTTTATTATTTCTTCATTCGAAGCAATTGCATCCTTTCGATGAATGCCCGAACGCGCCACTTCAAGTCAAGAAATGAATCTTTTATTGACAAAAAAAAATTCAATTACAAGATATGATCCATCTATATCTAACATATCAATTCAAAAATATTGGAACAAAAAAGACGAATTCTAGAGTCTGAATTGTTCGTATATGTGTGATGAATCCACACTTAGTATACTTGTTACTACTATGAATATGAAAAAATTGAGTTGATTTCCATATGCATAAAAAAAATTATTTTGGTGGAAAAACCCACTTTAATTGAATTTTTTTTTGGTTGTTCCATATGTGTCTGCTTTTGCTCGAATGAGCGCCCTGAAAAAACTTAAGTTGTTATATAACAACAAACATAATTCATAAGGTCCTTACTCAATGCTGCTAAAGCATTCATTCTTCAATTAATTTCAAAATACTTCAATTGGTACGCGCAAAAAAGAGGCCAATTCGGCAGCCTTTTGTTCAATTTCTCGTGGAGTCAAATTCTCATCAGTACGAGTCAAGGGAACGGCACCCTGGCCTCTGATTTCCATATAAAGTACGCGCCGAGGATAAATACCTTCTTTAACCTCTATTCTAATCGACTGAATATCTTTCATAAGGAATCGAAGGAAGATGCGACGATTTCTTCCAGGGAATCCCCAACGAAAAATACACACTATTCCTTTTTTTCTATCAAATCTATCATAACCACTACCTACATTCCACGAAATTGTGCACCACAAATAGGAGCTAATGAACAGACCTGCGATCCCATAGAAAGACATCACGATCCCTTGTGGAAAAAAAAGGATTTGCTGAGAAGGAAATAGGGATATCAGATTCCTACCGAGGTAACTAGAAGTTCCAACCAATAAGAATCCCAGTGAACCTAAAAAAAGGATACAGGCCCAACAGAAATTACTTATTTTTCGAGACCCCGTTATAAGTTCTATCCATATACGTTCTGATCGCCAGTTCATACTAGATCCAGTTGTTTCATTTTATTGGAATTGAGAGAATAACCAAAATGAATTTGACTTTATTTTTTTGTTCCCGAGGTAACTCTCATCAACTAGCACTATTATTATGATGTGAACCATTAGGAGTAATTCATCGAATCAGTTAGATATAAAAAAATATCCCCTTCATATGATCCCACTATGGATATCTACATATAGATACTCTTACTTTCTATTTCATGCATCTGCTGACGCTGACCCATTTTTAAATAGACCGAGTTATTTTAAAATAGATATAATGCATTGATCCATATATCATGTTTCCACGTGCATAACATAACAGCTCTTTCGTTTGTGTTCGGGAGAATAAACATGTTGTGTCCTATATCCACTAAATAAATAGATATCTGTATTATGATCCAAGTCCGAATCTTGAAAAAAATGGATGAGATTGGGTCCCATCAAATTTAGACAATCTTGTTTTTTTGAACATGAAGAGATAGAGAAGCCATTGCAATTGCCGGAAATACTAGACCCACTAAAGGCACAAAAAAGGAGGGTAAGTTGAAAGTTGTCATAGAATGGATACCTCGATTTAATATTTGTACCTGTTATAAAGATATCTTATGATAAGTATATCTATTATCAGTATATAATAATAGGTATAGGTACAAGAAATGTAGAACTAAATAAATGTACCTATTCACCTTTCTATATATTTATTATTATTGTTCTCTTATACTTATCTTCTAATAAATACCAAAAAAGTTTCTTACAAGTTATCAAAGGATTCGTTAGAATCCGATGCAACAGGGATTACTAGTAAAAAAGGGAAGTTATCGGGGAATATATATAAATAAATGCAAGATTCCTATTCTATATTTTCTACATTTGAATTATTCTTATAATACGTAACGTAATGTAATAAGGGAACATAAATTCTTTATTTTAATAATTTAGGCTAATAATTCACTCTTTTATCTTGTTGATAGAGTCTTCCTGATTACTAATCATGAATATAGGTAGAAATAAAATGGATCTGGCGGAAATAAGAAAAGGTGATTATCAACAACTTCTGATCCTTTATACAATTATACAATTAGATCTTATGACCTCAAGTAAAACTAAAACTCCGTGCTTATTATTTTTTTTTTTACTTTGATTACTATAAGATTACTATAAACTAAATACTTGTGCACCTCAAAAAAAAAATAACGGAATTAAATGATCTACTTGATTGAAATTGAATTTTTATCCAAGGGAAAGAAACCGTGAAGATGAAATAACTCACTCAGAACACCTTTTAAAGGATTACGTGGTACAATTGGGTCGAATAAGCCCTTATGGAATAAATACTCAGCTTCTTGTGAACCATCAGGTACTGTCTTATTCAATGTTTGTTCAATTACCCTTTTACCCGCAAATGCAATGTAGGCATTAGGCTCGGCAATAATGATATCTCCCAACATACCAAAACTGGCGGTCACTCCACCAGTTGTAGGAGATGTAAGGATTGATACGTAGAATAACTTTTTATTTGATTGATAATTATATGAAGCTGAAGATATTTTAGCCATTT